ATTAGTTTATTCTGCTGCAGCAAATGCTAGTCACAATAGGAATTTCAAGAAAGGAGAGTTAATTATTAGTAAAGCCGAAGTCAACGAAGGTACTACTGTCAAAAAATTAAAACCCCGAGCTCGAGGACGCGGTTATCCGATCAAACGACCTAGTTGTCATATAACCATTGTGTTGAAAGATATATCCTTAGCTGAAGAATATGATTTTAATTATCTAGATAATTAAAAAAAATTAATATTTTTAATAAAAAATGGATCTTATGGTAAAAAAAAGGATGTATATAAATAAGTACACGGATATGTCGTATCATGATATGTATAGTAGTGAGGGAGCATGGGACAAAAAATAAATCCACTTGGTTTCCGACTTGGTACAATCCAAAGTCATCATTCCCTTTGGTTTACACAAGCAAAAAACTATTCTGAAGGTCTACAAGAAGATAAAAAAATACGAGATTTGATCAAAAATTATGTACAAAAAAATATGAGAATAGCTTCCGGTGTCGAGGGAATTGCACATATAGAGATTCAAAAAAGAATCGATCTGATTCAAATCATAATCTATATGGGATTCCCGAAGTTCTTAATAGAAGGTAAATCGCGAAGACTCGAAGAATTACAGATGAATGTACAAAAAGATTTAAATTGTGTAAACCGTAAACTCAACATTGCTATTACAAGAATTGCAAAACCTTATGGAAACCCTAACATTCTTGCAGAATTTATAGCTGGACAATTAAAAAATAGAGTTTCATTTCGTAAGGCGATGAAAAAGGCTATTGAATTGACTGAACAGGCGGATACAAAAGGAATTCAAATACAAATTGCAGGTCGTATTGACGGAAAAGAAATTGCACGTGTTGAATGGATCCGAGAAGGTAGGGTTCCCCTACAAACGATTCGAGCAAAAATAGATTATTGTTCCTATCCAGTTCGAACTATCTATGGGGTATTAGGGATCAAAATTTGGATATTTGTAGACGAAGCAGAATAAACCCTCAGTTTCGTTTCTATTCTATCTACTGGTAATAGTTGAAGAAAAAACTATTTTATTCTTTATCTAATCAAACCAACCAAAAAGTAAAACTTCGGCAATTCTATAGGGTTGAATAAAAATTAGATTAACCATTTGATATAATTGCTATGCTTAGTGTGTGACTCGTTGATTTTTTTAAGGTTAAAAAAAAAAAGACTAATCCATAGTATCAACTAAGAACTATAGAACTAATAATCAACTCATCGCTTCGCATTATCTGGATCATAAAGAAACAGTTAAGATAGGATCCATTGGTCATATCATTGTAGCAACTGAAATCTTTTTTTTGCATAAACAGAAAAACAAATCGGATTATTGAGTTTAAGTTGTAAAGCACAATTTCCAAGGATGTGGATAAGTGGAATGGTGAGAGAAAGAGAGATAAAATAGCAATGATATATGATTCCAATCTAATATGTAAGGTCTCTAAATAATCTCAGAAAAACAATGTATCTAATAAAGCATCAATATTGAGATTCATCCCTAATTTGTTGATAGAACAACAAAAAGAGCTTCGAGCCAAGAAAGATTAAGAGGATTGACTCAAGAATAAAGTACACGAAGAGCTCCATTGTCAAATTCAGACCTAACCATTAATAGAGAAGCGATGGGAACGACGGAACCCATGAATGCAGAAGATTCTCTTGAACATGAATCCTAATGATTCATTGGGTGGGATGGCGGAACGAACCAGGATCCTTTTCATTAATTAGGAAAAGTCATAGGGTAACCCAACAACTGAACTAGATATTGAAAGAGTAAATATTCGCCCGCGAAAATTTGATTTTATTGGATTGTTCAATTTTAAGCGATCTGATACGATAAAAAGAAAAAGAAAGTAAAATTAAAGATGATACATAAAAACTCGAATTATCTATAACTAGAAATATATATATTTAGTTATATATCAAAATATAGAAGAATTTCAAATAAACTAGATAAAATTGGAAAGAATCCATGGATTCAGGGTATTATTCATTACTTACATAGATGGATATCTTGCTTAACTATTTAGCAATCTTTTCTTTTGATTCGCGAGGAGCTGGATGAGAAGAAACTCTCATGTCCAGTTCTGGAGTAGAGATGGAATTGCGGAACACCCATCAACTATAACCCCAAAAGAACCAGATTTCGTAAACAACATCGAGGAAGAATGAAGGGAATTTCTTATCGAGGTAATAGTCTTTGTTTCGGTAGATACGCTCTTCAGGCACTTGAACCTACTTGGATCACATCTAGACAAATAGAAGCGGGGAGACGAGCAATGACACGAAATGTACGTCGTGGTGGAAAAATATGGGTACGTATATTTCCAGATAAACCAGTTACAGTAAGACCTGCAGAAACACGTATGGGGTCGGGTAAAGGATCCCCCGAATATTGGGTAGCTGTCGTTAAACCGGGTAGAATACTTTATGAAATAGGGGGAGTAGCAGAAAATGTAGCCAGAAAAGCTATTCAAATAGCAGCATCCAAAATGCCTATACAAACTCAATTTATTCTTTCGGAATAGAAATGTAAAATGAAAGGCAAGAAGCCTTTCCTTTGGACTAACAAAAAACAGTTGCGGGTTTCTTTTTTGGACAAAGAATATTTCTTTTTTTTTTTTCTGCGCTGCGCCCCTTTTGAATTTTTAAAATAGATTAAAAAATGATATGATCCAACCCCAGACCCTTTTGAATGTAGCGGACAACAGCGGGGCGCGCAAATTGATGTGTATTCGAATCATAGGAGCTAGTAATCGCCGATATGCTCATATTGGTGACATTATTGTTGCTGTGATCAAAGAAGCAGTACCAAATATGCCTTTAGAAAGATCCGAAGTGATAAGAGCTGTAATTGTACGTACTTGTAAAGAACTCAAACGTGATAACGGTATGATAATACGATATGATGACAATGCTGCAGTTGTCATTGATCAAGAAGGAAATCCTAAAGGAACGAGAATTTTTGGTGCGATTGCACGAGAATTGAGACAGTTAAATTTGACTAAAATAGTTTCATTAGCCCCTGAGGTATTATAAAACGAAATCGGGATATAGTTATAGTCAAATTTACTTGAATGAAATCGATTAATTATTAGTAGATTATGTCTCACGTATATACCTTTAATAATTTTTTAAAAACATGCTTATTATATCCAAATTTTGAGAAACCACTAATTTTAGTTCATCATGGGTAGAGACACTATTGCTGATATAATAACTTCTATACGAAATGCTGACATGAATAGAAAAGGAACAGTTCGAATAGCATCTACTAACATCACTGAAAACATTGTTAAAATACTTTTACGAGAAGGTTTTATCCAAAATGTGAGGAAACATCGGGAAAACAAAAAATATTTTTTGGTTTTAACCCTGCAACATAGAAGAACTAGTAAAGGACCATATAGAACTGTTTTAAATTTAAAAAGGATAAGCCGACCTGGTCTACGAATCTATTCTAACTACCAACGCATTCCTAGAATTTTAGGTGGGATGGGAATTGTAATCCTTTCTACTTCTCAAGGTATAATGACAGACCGAGAGGCTCGACTAGAAAGAATCGGCGGAGAAATTTTGTGTTATATATGGTAATCCTTCTAATATCCGAATTAGATCGGAAACTTCCTATTTGTGAAAAAAAAAAAGCGAAAGGACGGGTTGTCTAATATCACTCCTCCTTCATTAGTTGATACACCAAGGAGGTTTTACCTCAAATGAAAGAACAAAAGTGGGTTCATGAAGGTTTAATTACTGAATCACTTCCCAATGGTATGTTCCGGGTTCGTTTAGATAATGACGACCTAATTCTAGGTTATGTTTCAGGAAGGATCCGGCGTAGTTTTATACGGATCCTACCAGGAGATAGAGTCAAAATTGAAGTAAGTCGCTATGATTCAACTAAAGGCCGTATAATTTATAGAATTCGCAATAAGGATTCGAAGGATTCGATCGATTAGGTGGTTTTTTATTTGACCCTTCAACATTATTTTCGGGAGGATACAATTCCAGATTGCAAATTTCAAGAAACTTAGTTTCTTCCAAGAATCAATGAATCAAGTCATAATTAAGGTAAGGAATGAAAAATATGAAAATAAGAGCCTCCGTTCGTAAAATTTGTGAAAACTGTCGACTGATCCGCAGGCGAGGACGAATTATAGTAATTTGTTCCAACCCGAGACATAAGCAAAGACAAGGCTAATCTTTCGAAAATAACTCTCTAAAGAACCCTAAGGACAAATAAAGGATTCGTTTTGACATGAAATGGATATATCCATATACCTCTGACTCATATTTATGAGATGATAAAATATGGCAAAACCTATACTAAAAATTGGTTCACGCAAAACCGGACGTCTTAGCTCACGTAAGAGTGGACGCAGAATTCCAAAGGGAGTTATTCATGTTCAAGCAAGTTTCAACAATACCATTGTGACTGTTACAGATGTAAGGGGTCGGGTGGTTTCTTGGTCCTCAGCTGGTACTTGTGGATTCAGGGGTACAAGAAGAGGAACACCATTTGCTGCTCAAACCGCAGCAGGAAATGCTATGCGTACAGCAGTGGATCAAGGTATGCAACGAGCAGAAGTTATGATAAAAGGTCCCGGTCTTGGAAGAGATGCAGCATTACGAGCTATTCGTAGAAGCGGTATACTATTAAGTTTCGTACGAGATGTAACCCCGATGCCACATAATGGCTGTCGACCCCCGAAAAAAAGGCGTGTGTAGAACTAAACACTGAAGAGATTTCAAGAGAAATAAATGATTCAATGATCAAATCAAATAATATTACTATGGTTCGAGAGAAAGTCACAGTATCTACTCGGACACTACAGTGGAAGTGTGTTGAATCAAGAGCGGATAGTAAGCGTCTTTATTATGGACGTTTTATTCTGTCTCCGCTTCGGAAGGGTCAAGCTGATACAATAGGTATTGCAATGCGAAGAGCTTTGCTTGGCGAAATAGAAGGAACATGTATT